ACAATAAAGCTTTAGAATAGGCATGAGTTATTAAATGGAATAAGGCAGCTCGATAAGAACCTATACCTAGAGCTAACATAATATAACCCAGTTGAGACATTGTGGAATAGGCTAAACTTCTTTTAATATCTCTTTGAGCGAGAGCCAAAGTAGCTCCTAATAGTACTGTTATTATGCCTATTAAAGAAACGAAATTCATTATGTAAGGTATAACTCTGAAAAGAGGAAGAAGCCGAGCTACAAGAAAAATTCCCGCTGCTACCATGGTAGCAGCGTGTATAAGAGCCGAAATAGGGGTGGGCCCCTCCATAGCATCAGGTAACCATATGTGAAGAGGGAATTGTGCAGATTTAGCAATTGCGCCGACGAATAATAAAAAGGCGCAGAGAGTAACAAATGTAGAATTAACCCCATTACTATGGATCAAGTTATTAACTATTTTGAACAAATCCCGAAATTCTAAACTGCCAGTTATCCAATAAAAAGCTAAGATTCCTAATAATAAACCAAAGTCTCCTACACGATTAGTTATAAAGGCTTTTTGGCAAGCACTTGCTGCAACCGGTCGTGTAAACCAAAAACCTATTAATAAATATGAACACATTCCCACGAGTTCCCAAAAAATATAAATTTGTATCAAATTGGAACTAGTAACTAATCCCAACATGGAAGTATTAGAAAAACTCATATAAGCAAAAAATCTAAAATATCCTTGATCATGAGACATATAATTGTCACTATAAATAAGAACCATGATTCCAACAGTAGTAATTAGTATTAACATAATAGAAGTAAGTGGATCGATCAAGTGTCCAAACTCTAAGGAAAAATCATTATTGATAGTCCAAGACCATAAATATTGATAGATAAAACTTCCATTTATTTGCTGAATAGACAGACTGGCCGAAAAGGCCATAGTTATACTTAGTAGTAAAACACTAGTAAAACCCCACATACGACGAATATTTTTTGTTGCTGTAGGAATAAACAGAAGTCCAAATCCTATTGACATAGTAACTGGAAGTGAAAGAAAGGGTATTATCCATGCGTATTGATATGTTTGTTCCATAAAAAAATATTTGTTTTTTTATTGTTATAAATTTAATTGTTTAAAATCCACCAACCAAAAGAACAATAATAAAAGAAATCAACAAAAAAAATAAAAAAAAAAAAAAAAAATTATTATCTATTTCATTTAGCCCTAGATATATATGTGATATGGCATAGGTATATATACATGGATACGTATAGATAATTCATAATCTTTTGGTATATTTTGTATATATGTATATATTTATTTTTACATATTTACATATATATTATATAATTAGATAGAATTATATTTATATTATTATGATATGTTTTACAGGTTTTGAACAAAGTATTTATTATCCATGGGATAAGTATGGATAATGACGAAAAAACGATCTAAATATATGTCTTTCACATACAATAATAAAAATTAGTATTTTGTTTTTGAATGGCGGTTCCAAAAAAACGTATTTCTCGATCAAAAAAACGTATTCGTAGAAATATTTGGAAGAAGAAGGGATATTTAACGGCAGTAAAAGCTCTTTCTTTAGCTAAATCGGTTTCCACTGGGCATTCAAAAAGTTTTTTTGTGCAACAAACAAGTAATAAAATTTTGGAATAATCTAAATCGACATACCATTAAGAACTTATTAATATCAATATTAGTTAGAACTAACTGCTGTGGCGTGTTATATAGTAAATAATAATTCTTATGTTTACTGGCCTCTTAGTATAGTACTAAGTATTCTAATTTTTCTCTATCAATTAAATATTCTATTGTGAAAATTTAATTGATAGAGAAAAAGTTTTTTGTTATATGCCTAGCCCAAAACCTAATTAGAAGTATAGTTACTAGATAGTATTTATAATAAATTACGAAGAGTATTATTAATGATACTAAGATATCGAAATTATTAGAAAAATGCCTCGAATAAAATTACGATAAATATGACATTTATTTTTTTTTAATTAATCTTTTTAATTTTCAATACATTAATTAAAAAATCATCTAAAAATAAAAAAAAAAGGATGATTTTTAGTTCTATAACTCGACCCGGAACAAAACTATCTAGTTCTGACTGTCTTGGTATAACTCCATTTTTACATTCTAAACTAGATACATGAAAGTTGATTCTTAAAGCTAAACCCTACGGCGATACTTAGTAAACATTCAAATCTTAATTTAAATAAGTCTTTATTTCATCGGTTCTAATGTTTACTAACTATATTGAATCCTTGAATCTTGACCATTTAACATGAATTGACTATTATTTATTAATATTTCAAATAAGCCGCCATGGTGAAATTGGTAGACACGCTGTTCTTAGGAAGCAGTGCTAGAGCATCTCGGTTCGAGTCCGAGTGGCGGCATCCCCTAAAAGGGACACAGCGGATCCTATAATATATTTAATTCTCGATTTTAATTCTATAATGGAGAACCCCCGCCCTTTTTATGATATTTGCAACTTTAGAACATATATTAACTCATATCTCTTTTTCGATTATTTCAATTGTGATTACGATTCATTTTATGACCTTATTAGTCCACGAAATCGTAGAATTACGCAATTCATCGGAAAGAGGTATGATAGCTACCTTTTTATCTATAACAGGATTATTAGTTATTCGTTGGATTTATTCGGGTCATTCCCCATTAAGTAATTTATATGAGTCATTAATCTTCCTTTCATGGAGTTTCTCCATTATTCATATGATTCCTAAAATACGAAATAATAAAAATTATTTAAGCGTAATAACCGCGCCAAGTGCTATTTTTACCCAAGGTTTCGCCACGTCGGGTCTTTCAACCGAAATGCATCAATCCGCTATATTAGTACCCGCTCTACAATCTCAGTGGTTAATGATGCACGTAAGTATGATGCTATTAAGCTATGCAGCTCTTTTATGTGGATCATTATTATCAGTCGCTCTTTTAGTCGTTACATTTCGAAAAAATATCGATATGTTTTTTAAAAGCAAGAATTTAGTAATTAAATCATTTATCGTTGGCGAAGTCGAATATTTGAATGATAAAAGAAGTGTTTTTAAAAACACTTCTTTTATTTCATTTCGAAATTATTACAAATATCAATTGACTCAGCGTTTAGATTATTGGAGTTATCGTGTCATTTGTTTAGGCTTTACCTTTTTAACCATAGGCATTCTTTCTGGAGCAGTATGGGCTAATGAGGCTTGGGGATCTTATTGGAATTGGGACCCTAAGGAAACTTGGGCATTTATTACTTGGATCATATTCGCGATTTATTCACATACTAGAACAAATAAAAGTTTACAAGATACACATTCGGCACTTGCGGCTTCTATAGGATTTATTATAATTTGGATATGTTATTTTGGGATCAATCTATTAGGAATAGGTTTACATAGTTATGGTTCATTCACATTAACATCTAATTGAATAAACGATACATAACATAAGAACATCATCTCATATGTATCTCGAGTTTTTGCGAACCATTTGACTCCAGAAATAAAATGGTTCGCAAAAACTCGAGATACATCTCATTACAACTCTAATTCACTTTATTTTACAGAATTATAAGACTTGCCGTCTCATTAATAAAAACTATCTATAAAAAATAATTAGATAAGATAGCTTGTACCTTGTCAACTGATAGTAAGAGAACGAAATCGGGATAAATACCAATACCTATTATTGGTAAAAAGAGACAGATCGAAACAAAAAGTTCTCGTGGTCCAGAATCCACAAAATTAGAATTTGGGACATTGAATAACTTGTATCCGTAGAACATCTGACGTAACATAGATAATAAATAAATAGGAGTTAATATCATTCCAATTGCCATTCCAAAAGTAATTAGTACTTTTGGAATTAAAAGATATTTTGAGCTGGTAATTATTCCAAAAAATACTACTAATTCGGCAACAAAACCACTCATCCCTGGCAATGCAAGAGAGGCCATCGAAAAGCTACTGAACATTGTAAATATTTTCGGCATCGGGACAGCTATCCCCCCCATTTCGTCGAGAGAAACAAGAGGTATTCTATCACAACAGGTTCCTGCCAAGAAAAAAAGTGCAGCACCAATAAATCCATGAGAAAGTATTTGTAGAATGGCTCCATTTAGTCCCATGTTGGTTATAGAACCAATTCCTATAATTGTGAAACCCATGTGAGATACAGAGGAATAGGCTATTCTCCTTTTTAAATTGCGTTGACCAAAAGAGGTTAAAGCCGCATAGATTATTTGTATTGTTCCCACTATCACCAACCACGGAGAAAATATGGAATGAGCACGGGGTAATAATTCCATATTGATCCGAATCAATCCATATGCTCCCATTTTTAATAAAATTCCGGCAAGAAGCATACATGTACTGTAATGTGCTTCTCCATGGGTATCTGGTAACCATGTATGTAGGGGTATGATCGGCGATTTGACAGCATAAACAATAAGGAAGCCAAAATAGAATATTATTTCCAATGCCATAGGATATGATTGATTAGCAAGTCTTTCAAAATCTAATGTCGGTTCAATGGAGCCATATAAACCCATACCTAGAACTCCTATTAATAGAAAAATAGAACCCCCTGCAGTGTACAAAATGAACTTTGTAGCCGAGTATAAGCGCTTCTTTCCTCCCCACATGGATAAAAGTAAGTAAACAGGAATTAATTCTAACTCCCACATGATAAAAAAAAGTAAAAGGTCTCGAGAAGAAAATGATCCTATTTGACCACTGTACATTGCTAACATAAAGAAATGGAATAATCGTGAATTTCGAGTAACTGACCAAGCCGCTAAAGTAGCTAAAGTAGTAATAAATCCTGTTAGTAAAATGGGTCCCACGGAAAGCCCATCGATTCCCAGTCTCCAGTGAAAATCCAAAATATTTATCCATTTCCAATCTTCTTCCAATTGGATTAAGGGATCGTCCAATTGGAAATGATAACAGAATGCATAGGTCGTTAAAAGGAGTTCTAATAAGCATATACATATAGTATACCATCGAAACACCTTATTCCCCTTATGGGGAAGAAAAAAAATGGAAGAACCCGCGAATATAGGCAAAACAACAAGTATTGTTAACCAAAACCAAGGAAAATGACTCGTGATAAAGACAAGATACGCTTTGACCAGAAAAGCCCGTGCTCGGAATAATATATTGATTTTATCGAGTACGGGCTTTTGTCGGTAAATGAGGAATCAAATGATTCAAGTGGAGTTTTTGTAACGTATCAATTAATAAGATAGACCCATGCTGCGAGTTGTTTCATGCCATAAATAAACACGGACACTCAAAAAGTCTGTCGGGCAAGCGGATTCACATCTCTTACAACCTACACAATCCTCGGTTCTTGGTGCGGAAGCAATTTGTTTAGCTTTACATCCGTCCCAAGGTATCATTTCCAATACATCTGTAGGGCAGGCGCGCACACATTGAGTACACCCTATACATGTATCATAAATTTTTACTGAATGTGACATTAAATTATAAATTCTCGTTTTGAACATAAAAAATTTTCGATCTGGTATGGTAAAAATAAATGGTAGTAAATTAATTATATGTTTATATTGTAGACACCAGATGAATCAATGATTTATTAATTTTTTTAAGAATCAATATATTTCTAAATTTGTTCATGAAAAAGTGCCAAGATACTTTGATTTCTCTTTCAACAACCACAGTCATACAATACAAGTCGCACATCTGAATTCAAATTGGTCAACAAATAATACAATATTTAATTAATATTAATGGAATTTTAATTCTATTTTAAATTTGAATAAATCTAACAAATTAATATAAATTATTATTTTATTATTATATAATTTATATAATGAAAATCAATGATTACATAATGAATGATTACGACTAATTTAATTATTCAACAAATTTGCTTGATTGATACGAGTTGATTTTTTGTTATGATGGATCGATGAAACAATAGCTAATCCAATAGCAGCTTCAGCCGCTGCAATAGCTATAACAAAAATTGAGAAAATGTCTCCTTTTAATTGGCGACTATCAAATAAATCAGAAAATGTTACGAGATTGATATTAACTGAATTTAGTATAAGCTCAAGACACATAAGTGCTCTAACCATGTTTCGACTTGTGATTAATCCATAGATACCGATAGAAAATAAATAGACACTCAAAAAAAGTACATGCTCGAACATCATTGACTAACTCCTCATCAATTTAGATTCATTTAAATATGAATAACAATTCAACTGATTTCATTGACTAGAATAGAACAAAATATTACAGAACAATAGAAGGTATTGGCAATAGATTTAACTAAAAATCTTAAACCTTTACACCTTTTTTATTTTATTTAAAATTTATAATTCTAAAAATTTTTTAAATCATAAGTATTTATGATTGACGAGCCATAGTAATTGCACCTATTAAAGAAACTAAAAGAATTATAGAAATGAGTTCAAATGGAAGATAAAAATCTGTTGATAAATGAATTCCAATTTGTTGAACATAACTTATTAGGTCCTGTTCTAGAATCTGGTTTGATCTTGTAGTCCAAAGAATTCCGTACCATGACGTATCTGGGATAGTAATAATTAGTGAAAAAAAAAAAAAAAAAAAAATACTTGTACAAACCAGTGAAGTAACCCCATCTCCAAGGGTCCAAAGGCGGGAAACATTGGAATATTCTGAGCCATTTATGAACATTACAGCAAATATGATTAAGACATTTATGGCTCCCACATAAATAAGAAGTTGTGCAGCAGCTATAAAATAAGAATTCGATAGAATATAGAATAAGGATATACAAACAAGAACCAATCCCAACGAAAAGGCAGAATAAATTGGATTGGTAAATAATACTACGCCCAGGCCCCCAAATATAAGAACTGATCCCAGAAATACTACAACAATATTATGTATTGATCCAGGTAAATCCATTATGTATGAAATAAGAAAATAAATAAATAAATCGAAAGATTTCATGACCTTACTGAATAGTCCAGGAAGTAAAAATTAGCCTATTTTTTTAATTGTCTATGATACCGTTCCTAAATAAAATCTTAATGTAGTAATGCAGTATAGATTGTAATATAGATTAATGTAGATAAAGTTATTGGGCCAACTCAACTTTTTCATTTTAATTTATTCAGAAGAAAAGAAGAGTTGGAATCTTATATTTCCAAATCAAAACGAAAAATATTAAATAAACCCGCTATTCTCAACAATCAATAGTTATCGTTTTACTTTCTAGTTACATTGACTAAAAAAATAAATAAATCAAGAAGCTTGGATCCTTTCTATCAAAATAGAAAAATAAAATCTTACTAATTGGTAATTGTTCTTGAATCAAAATATTTACCTTTGTCTATTTTTATTTGAGTCGAATTCATAACTGTTTGAATTGTGTAGTCTCCAATTACTGACATTGGTAACCGACCCAAAGCGATTTGATTATAATTCAATTCGTGACGATCATAAGTAGAAAGTTCATATTCTTCAGTCATTGATAAACAGTTAGTGGGACAATATTCGACACAGTTACCACAAAATATACAGACACCAAAATTTATACTATAGTTAATCAATATTTTATTTTTAATATCTCCTTCAAATCTCCAATCAACAACAGGTAGATCTATGGGGCACACACGAACACATACTTCACAAGCAATACATTTATCAAATTCAAAGTGGATTCGACCACGGAAACGTTCTGATGTGATCGACTTTTCATAAGGATACTGAATAGTTACAGGTAAACGATTTGCATGGGATAAGGTAATTATGAAACTTTGACCAATATACCTTGCAGCTCGTATTGTTTGTTGACCATAATTCATGAACCCAGTCACCATAGGAAACATATTGTAGATATCCACGAATAAGTTGATGTTTCTTTCTCTTGTTTAAGAGAGGTTATGAGTCTAGAATACCATTATCGTATTGTGTTATTTATAGTGAAACAAGTTGGGAAGACGTTGTCAATAATAAATTACCTAGAGAAATAGGTAAAAGAAATTTCCATCCAAGATTTAATAGTTGGTCCATTCTCATCCTGGGTAAAGTCCATCTTGTTGTGATAGATATAAAAAGAAACAAATAAGCTTTAGCTAATGTAATAAAGATACCAATTGTTATTCCAAAGACTCTAGCAATTTCATTTATTCCGAAAAGTTCAGGAACAGATATGTATGGAATAGATAAATTCCACCCACCTAAATAAAGAACTGTTACAAATAATGAAGAAACTAAGAGATTTAGATAAGAAGCAATATAAAATAAACCATATTTGATACCAGAATATTCGGTTTGATAACCTGCTACTAATTCTTCTTCTGCTTCTGGTAAATCAAAAGGTAATCTCTCGCATTCTGCTAGAGAAGAAATTAGAAAAACGATAAACCCTATAGGTTGACGCCACATATTCCACCCCCAAAAACCATATTTTGACTGCGCCTCAACTATATCAACTGTACTTGAACTGTTCGATAATCATAGTCGATAATAACATAATTGTTCTCACCGCTATTCCAAAACCGTACATGAGACCTCAGCTTCATACGGCTCCTCTATGGCCGCGTACAAATAAATGTAAGGACTGGTTCGGTATTATTATAGGTATTTTTGTGGGGTAGGGTAGATAGAATAAAAATACCGTGTAGAGTCCCAAAAATTAGACCAATGGAATTCTGTCTGCTAGAATAACAAAAAAAGGGCGCTTCCGAATTGATCTCATCCCTTATAATTAAATCTTCGGTAATAACTTAATCTTTCAATAAAATACTCGTTAGATCAAGAGATAAAAAGAATTAGACATTCTTTATTGAATCATAAAGAATAAGAATTTCATATATACATATATATTGGTATAGATGTAGGAAAAAATAAATAAAGATCTTTGTTTATATTCTATTTCTTTTGTTCCTGTTCTTCTTTCTCGTAAGAGGTATTCCTGAGAATATAAGGATTAATTCGTTCTTGATAGTTATTTCTTTAATCAGTGACTAGGAGCATACTCTAGATCGGAATCGTGGGGAAGTACTGCTTGATCATTTCTACCAACTTAAAGCCCCTAATCATCTTAATGATTCGTTTTATGTGAAAATACCTCTTTTTTGATACCTTACATTATCTCTATTACTAATCCTTTGTGTACCTTGGTGTTCCTAACCGTCCACTGAATTTTTGATTGATCTCCTGTATGGTAATACATACAAGACAGTAATCCCATACAGTTGATCTTTTGTACCCGCTTCAAGATATGATGACTAATTAAAGAATCTCAATCTTGGGATAAAGAGTTTATACTCCTTAATGTTTACTTCTGCTTTATTCTTATATATAGGGAATGAGATTTTCTCTTTTTACTACACATTGATAAGCTGTTTTATTTTACTCATATAACTATCTGGTTTAACTCATCGACCTGAATAACTCTGATGAATAAAAAAAATAAAAATATCTATATCTATCCAATATATTAATTCCTCTTTCCTTTATTTCATTTTGAGGTCAAAGTTCATGTTCTAACGAATCACACGTAGAGATATTGATAACACACATAGAGTTAATGGTATTTCATAACTAATAGATTGAGCCGCAGCTCGCAAGCCACCTAAAAAAGAGTATTTATTATTCGATACATATCCTGATATAAGAAGCCCAATAGGAGCAATACTTGAAATGGAGATCCATAAAAAAACACCCATACTGAGATCAGCTAAAACAAGTCGATACCCAAAAGGAATTATTAAATAACTTAATACAATTGATATGACTGCTATAGACGGTCCGATACTAAACAAACGAATATCTCCTCTAGATGGTAGGAGGTCCTCTTTAAAAAGTAATTTAGTCCCGTCCGCTAGAGCTTGAAGAATTCCCAATGGGCCGGCATATTCGGGTCCAATACGTTGTTGTATCGCTGCGGATATTTCTCTTTCTAACCATACAATTACTAGTACTCCTATTATGATTCCCAATATAAGGGTCAAAGCAGGGATAAATAGCCATATGAGTCCATAGACTTCTTTTAAGGATTCTGATTTAGAAAAATAATTGATAGTTTGTGCTTCTGTTGTGCCAATTATCATTTCAACGGTCAACTTCTCCCATAATGATATCTATACTACCTAGTATTGTCATGATATCAGCCAATTTCATTCTTTTAATTAGCTGAGGAAGAATTTGCAAATTGATAAAACCGGGCGGACGAATTTTCCATCTCCAGGGGAAAAAACTATTATCTCCTATCAAATAAATTCCTAATTCTCCCTTTGGGGCTTCTATTCTTACATAAAGTTCTTGTTTCGACAATTCAAAATTAGGCGAAGGTTTTTTACTAATGAATCTATATTCAAAATCATTCCATTCGGAATTTCTTGCTCTATCTAAGCGCCGAATTTCTAAATTCTCATAGGGTCCTCCGGGAATTCCTTCTAAAGCCTGTTGAATAATTTTTATGGATTCCCTCATTTCGCCAATTCGTACTAAATAACGAGCTAATGAATCCCCTTCTTTTTGCCATTGGACTTCCCAATCGAATTCATTGTAACATTCATAATGATCAACTTTACGAAGATCCCATTGGATCCCAGAAGCTCGTAACATGGGTCCTGATAAGCCCCAATTTATTGCTTCTTCTCCACCAATAATGCCCACTCCTTCAACTCGTTCCAAAAAAATGGGATTCCGCGTAATAAGTTTTTCATATTCAACAACACTCGTTAAAAAATAATCGCAGAAATCTAAACATTTATCTATCCAACCATGAGGTAGATCAGCAGCTATTCCTCCGATGCGGAAATAATTATGCATCATTCGCATACCTGTGGCAGCTTCGAATAGATCATATAGCAATTCTCTCTCTCTGAAAATATAGAAAAAGGGAGTCTGCGCACCGATATCCGCCATAAAAGGCCCAAGCCATAACAAATGCGAAGCTACACGACTCAGCTCTAGCATAATTACTCTGATATAGCTGGCCCTTTGGGGTACTTGAACATTTCCCAATTGTTCTGGTGCATTTACTGTTATTGCTTCAGTGAACATAGTAGCTAAATAATCCCAACGTGTTACATAAGGAAGATATTGTATAATTGTTCGGTTTTCCGCTATTTTTTCCATTCCTCTGTGTAAATAGCCCAATACGGGGTCACAGTCAATAACATCTTCACCGTCGAGAGTTATAATGAGTCTAAGAACACCATGCATCGATGGGTGATGAGGGCCCATATTGACTATCATGAGATCTTTTCTTGTAGCCGGTACAGTCATATCTTTTCTTTCCTAATTCATTATTCCATGAATTTCTCAAAACGAGGTTTAGAAAAATAAAAACCTAAAAAAAAATTTCAAATGAATCCTCAAATTAACGAGTTTTAAGCTCCCGAATATCTAACTGACTAATTAATTTTTTATAACTTACTCTATTTTTCTTTGACAAATAAGCCAACAGCCGTTGACGTTTTCCCAGAATTTTTCGTAGACCTCTTTGAGATAAAAAATCTTTTTTGTGCAATTCCAAATGCGAGGTGAGTCTCCGTATTTTATTGGTGAAACTGAATACTTGAAATTCAACAGACCCTTTGTTTTCTTCTTTTTCGTCTTGCAGAATAACTGAAATGAATGAATTTTTGACCATAAAAAAATTCTTCTATCTTTTTATTTTTTTTAGATTTTACCGATCAGGAAAAATAATAATTATTATTATATTATGTTATGATTATGTCAGTCATTATTAATCTGATATAAACAAAAGTTTAGATTTATTCATACTTTTTTATTCTATCGAAATCCCATTTTTATTTCAAACATAAAATGGGATTTCGATAGAATAAAATATAATACATTTACACATTCACGAAAGAGAGTGATTTTTTTTTTTTTTTTTTACTTAATTAAAGATTCTACTAATTTATTATTCCTAGATCCAAAAATAAATCAATATCATGTACTAAAATGTAACATAACATATGCATATGTACATCTTTCGCCATATATAAAATATGTTATGTCAGGTGATATATAGGAAATATAATATTAGTTTATTAACTTATTCTGGATTGGGGATACATATATATCCTTAACATACTAAAACAACTGCTGTTATGGGTATCAAACCAGTAACGATTAATACAAGCTAAATCCTCTAATCGGTAATTAGGCCAAAGAAATAATTTTAATTTAATAAAGTTGTTTGCATCTCTATTAAGATGCTTGTCCTCATTAAAAAATTGTCCACAGTTTATTATTTTGTTTTCGTTGCAAAATTGTGGATTTTTATCTATATCATTCCAATTCCAGAAATGGAAACAAATTAGAATTCTCAACTCTCTCCGACGTCGATGAGATAGAATATGTTCAGGAACAAGAAAATTAGAATTATTTTTTTTTTCTTCATTCACAGGCATATCGCTATGTTGTGCAATGGATTTGTCTAAATTATTCTTATCAACATTTCGTTTTTTTATGAATTTTTTATTAGTTTTAACTTTATCTTTATCAACTAATGAAATACTTATGGTTTGATAGATAATAAATTGCCCATCCCTTTTTATAGATAAACGAACTGGTTCGATAATTAATATTCCTCTTTTTATCAATTCTGTAAGAACAAGATCCTTTTGAATCAGCATTACATCCAGACGCATTTCTCCTCTTTGAATAGAGGATATAGCAATTTGCTTTGCATTTGTCAATCTAAGTAAGAGACAATATACCTTAATATTATTGATCATTCTTTGACTCAAAGAATCATCCCATCTTAATTGAAAAAGAAAATATTTTTTTAGTAATAAATCTAGTTCTGCTTCCTTGATCTTCTTAGATTCTTTTTTATTTCTACGTTTTTTAATGTCTGATCCCGCGTAATTATCTTCAACATCTTTTTTTTCGTTTTGTTTTCCTAGATCATATCCAAGATATTTTGGATATTGTTGTTTGTTTTTTTCTTGGTTAGAATTTTCTAAATCAATATATTCTTTTTGATTAGATAATATGGGAAGGTTTTTTTTTTTTTTTATGTTGATGTTTTCATATTGACTAATCTTTTCATTTTTATGAAAATCTAAAAGAAGAAATTGGATTGGTATAATCCATGGTTTAATTTTATATGTTTCAAAAAGTAGCACAAATTCTGGTAAGAACCAAGATTTTAGTTTTGCTATGGTAGGATTATGATATAACCTTTTTTGATTCATTCCCATCCAATCAAAAAAGTTTTTTTTTTTCTTGTATAAGTTGATTTCTTTATGAAACGAAATCTCTTTCTTTTTCATTTTGTTTGTATACTTATTAGTTTGAGTCTTAGTATTTTTATTAATCTTGATACCAATATGCGCATTGGTCCAAGTCTCGATATCAATATTTTTTATAAGACAAAAATGGAGAATTTTACAATCAAAATATTTTCTATCCCGATTTATATTCGTATCAATAGGATATCTTTCCTCTAGATAATCACTAATAGTTGTACTTACCAATAGATAAAATGCGTCAGGTTTCGATGTATTGAAATTATATAGATATGGAATCTCCCGGTTCTCCTTTACTTGTACTGTTGATCCATAAAAATAGGAGTTTTTCTTATCCCCATAATTAATATATTCATAATTCATATATTTATGTGATAAAAGATCATATCTGTAGTGTTTTTTAACCATTTTTTTTTTTTTGAACGAAACCGTTACGGAATAATCTTCTTTTACATAATGACTTAATTGGTCTTTTTTGTTTTCATATGAATTAAATTTAATTGAGTCTTTATTTTTAATCATACGAAGTTGATTGACTCTATTTCGCCATTTTTTCGGGACTAATCGAGACCATTTGATCCGGGAAAAATTGTATTGATAAAAACCCTTTAACCAGTTTTTCCAGTTATTCATTCCAGACTTTTGAATTTGATTATGCCTTGATTTGTAATCAAATAGTCCTCGTGTTATACAATAATCCTTTATTTTATCCCTAAGATAATAATGGGTTTCATGATCTTGAAATATATATTTCAAGTTATACTTGTTAAGTAATTGGGTTTGTGATAATTTGTAAAATACATATGCTTGGGACAAGCAAGTATAACTATTTAAATTTTTATTACTAATATTAGTATTTGAAACCCACTTTTTTATAGTTGAAATAAAGTTCATTCTATTTGGATTTATTTCATCAATTTTTTCTTGATTTGTTTCATGGTTGTAAGTGTATTTATTGATAATTTTTTTTGTTAATTCAAAAAAAAGTTGTATATTGATTCTGGGAATGTTTATGGTACATAGCAAGATATCCATGTATATTTTTTCAATGAAAAATTTTATAAAAAAATGTGATTTACGTATTAATCGTATATTGTTTCTTTTTAATATCTGCCAACTATATTTCTGTGATTCTGATCCTTTTATTTTATCATCATAGGTTAAAACTGTTTTTTTATTGTCTTTTGTGATTTGTTCTATTTGATTCTTGGTTGTGATTATCCTATCATAAAGATCTTTCATTTTTTTTTCTATGAGTGAATAATTTGTCCAATTCATAGATCGAATTGGTATGGTCCATTCATGGTTAATTTTATTATTTATTTTTGAATCTTTTCCATTTTTATTTGGTTTATATACTTTCACTTTCTTCAATTCAAATGAAAAAATCGGATTTACTTTTTCAAGTTCTTTCATTATTCGCTTTATAACAAGAACTGTTTTGATGACCCATCCTTTTTTTTCTTTTGAAATTTGTAGAGACCATTTTTCTCTTTCCTTTAAGACCCTTAGAACGAGAAAAAATTGTTTTTTTAGCTTTCTAATTTTTCTTTCGAGTTCTTTAAAAATGGGTTCAAAAAAAGAAAGTCGTTTTCGGGGAGAACCAAAGGGAAGTTCCGCTTCCATTCCCCATACTGTTAAAAAATAAAAATTGTCTTTTTTTACTTGTTTTTTCATTGAATCTATATAATGAGATCGTACCTTAGATCTTTGTCTTCGCCAAGGTTTCAGACAAAAA